AGGTAATTTAGTTGTATGCCTTTAAAGATTGCTGATGCAGAATTAGTAATAAGTTAATAACTACTAATGATTTGCCACTTAAGTAACTAAGGCTAGAGTTGTAAATGTGGGTCTTTTTATAAATAATTATTTAAATAGTATTTTACTTAGTTGTAAAAAATTTTGGTGTAGTGAATGAACTAAAAATCAAGTTATTATTTTTTAAACATATAAGAAGATGGGGATAGGTGTGTTTTTGTATGGAGCGTGAATGAAAATAGTAGGGTTATTGCTTGGTGTTTATGTCATTATATAATTGATTAATATGTCTTTGAGACCATTAATTAATCAGTTGGTCGTAATTGCCTATGTTGAAGGCGGCCATGCTTGAATAGTGAGTAACTCTTGACTTAGTGCTGGGGACACCACGCCTTCGACGGCGATGTTGAGTCATACATCCGAAAAATAAAAAATACCAAATGTATTTAGTATCAGTTATGTTGGTCCTGGGCTGATTAGACCTTACACCATCGAGATGTCTTATTTAAGGGGAACGAGTGGACGGTTATATTTTAATGGCCCTGAAGTAAGAACCAGATGTCTGATAAAGTTTCAGTTTAGCTACCCCCAAGATTTATGGGCTCAGAGCAAGAAGAGGGGGAGAGGTGGGCGGGTTGCTGGTTTCACGGAGGATGGTAGATTAAGGGACCAAATGGGGTAGGGGATAGTCATTTGGAATTGCAGGGTTTTGACTTAATGTGGTATGGACGAGATACAGAAATAATTGTGAAGCATTCATATCGTATGGTTGAACATAGGCATGTTGTTTATAGGTTGTTGATTGTTATGTCAGTATTGTTACTAATGCATTAATATAATGTACTTGCTTATATGATAGTGGTAAATAGGTGAATGTACGATATACATAAAAATGTATTGTGCACTATATAAATTTATGTACTATTCAAGAAGTAGTTTAATTAGAATGTCTGCTTTGGGTGCTGACGGCGTTGGATGTGTCCTTCCTTCTTGATGTCTTGAGAAGATTAGCTCTTCATTTTTGGTTTACAAGACCAAAGTAATCTTTATACTACCAAGACAGAGGTATCATTTTAATAAATTGTCTTCAACGATTCCTGCAGTAGGTAAAAAAATTAGAATAATAGAGAAATAGCTAATTGAAGCCAGTTGGCCGATAATAATAAAGGGATGCTCTACTGGTTGGCCTCCAATTCATGTGAGGATAAGAAGATTAGCGATTAAAGCTCAGTACAATACTTGGGAGATTGGTCGAAATATTAGGCTTCGTTGTTTTGATGTATGGATTAATGGTAGGAGAATTAAGACTAGGATTGAGAGTACTAGGGCTACAACTCCTCCTAGTTTATTAGGAATGGAACGAAGGATAGCGTAAGCAAATAAGAAATATCATTCAGGTTTGATATGGGGTGGTGTGTTTAGTGGGTTGGCGGGTGTATAGTTATCTGGGTCTCCGAGTAAGTCTGGGAAAAATAGAACTATGGTTATGAAGAAGGAAATTAGTATAATTACTCCTAAGAAGTCTTTTACTGTATAATATGGGTGGAAGGGGATTTTGTCTGCGTTTGAGTTAATTCCTAGTGGGTTGTTGGATCCTGTTTCATGTAAGAATAAAAGGTGAACTAGGACTAGGGCTGCGATGATGAATGGAAGAATAAAGTGAAATGCGAAAAATCGTGTTAGGGTGGCTTTATCTACTGAAAATCCTCCTCAAATTCATTCTACGATTGTTGGGCCAATGTATGGGATTGCTGAGAGAAGATTTGTGATGACTGTAGCTCCTCAAAAAGATATTTGTCCTCATGGAAGTACATATCCTATGAATGCAGTGGCTATTACGGTGAACAATAGAATCACCCCGATATTCCATGTTTCAGTGAAGATATAGGAACCGTAGTAAATTCCTCGTCCAATGTGAATGAATAGGCAAATAAAGAATATTGAGGCCCCGTTTGCATGTATATAGCGAATAAGTCAGCCATAGTTAACATCTCGGCAAATATGAGAGACTGATGAAAATGCTGTTGTTGTATCTGCTGTGTAATGTATGGCTAAGAATAATCCTGTGGCGATTTGAATTATTAAGCAGATGCCAAGGAGAGAGCCAAAGTTTCATCAGGATGAAATGTTGGGTGGGGTAGGAAGATCGATAAATGAGTGATTAAGTATTTTTATTAATGGGTGATTTTTCCGTATGTTTATCATTAGAGTTCCTATAGTTGAGTTACAACGATGATTTTTCATATCATAGGCCATAGTTTAACACTATGTGGGAATGATGATTAATTATATATACATTTTAAGTTTATTGTTTTTAGCTGGTTGTGTTGGGTTAGCTTTAAAACCTTCTCCTATTTATGGAGGGTTAGTCTTGGTGTTTAGTGGTTTTTTAGGTTGCTTAATTATTTTAGGTTATGGTGGAGCTTTTTTAGGTTTAGTTGTTTTTCTAATTTATTTAGGTGGTATGATGGTTGTGTTTGGATATACTACTGCTATAGCTTCTGAGGAGTACCCTGAGACTTGAAGTTCTAATTGATTAAATTTTGTTTGTTTGGCTTCTGGGTTGTTCATAGAAGTTGTATTTATTTATATAATTACAGGTTATTTATTGGAAGAATATGGGGAGGAAATTTATGGTATGGAAAGTTGGGCAATTTATGAGGGTGATGGGATGGGTATAGTGGGTGGGGAAGGGGCAGGGGTAGCTGCTTTATATAGCTGTGCTGCTTGGGTGATGATTGTGGCTGGGTGATCCTTATTTGTTGGTGTTCTTGTTATTATTGAGATTACTCGATAGGTTATACCAAGAGTAAAATAGGGATGATTGTTAGTGAAATTAGGAATGAAAGAAAATAGATTTTGATTAGGCCTTTCTGGTTGCTTGTGTATTTTGAAGCGTTAGCGTTTCAAGTCGAAATAAATTTTGGAAGGGATTTTTCTAATCAGATTAGATCAAGGAGGTTTATTGCAGTGTAAAAGCTTATGTTGAGGGTTTTTATAGGAGTAAGTCGATGAATGATTGTTGGGAAAAACCCTAGTATGGTTGAGAAGATAGAGAGTTTTAGTGGTTTTTTGTTTGATAAGTGGGTGGTAAGATTATTAAGTTCAAGTGCGGAAATTAATCCTAGAATTGTAATGGTTAGGGCTGAAAATTTGATATATCACGGTAGTGTTAGGGTTTGTATATTAAGAGGTGGTAGGTTATAAAAGATGATAAAACCGGCTAGGATGCTTCCTAGTGCTAGGCGTTTGATAGGATTAATAAGATTTGGGTTGTTTTCATTGATGGTGATGAGTGGAGAAAATCGTGGTTTGGTTATTATAGTAAAGTAAATAATTCGTGTACTGTATATGGCTGTCATGGATGTGGCAATAAGGGTAATTAGGAGGGCCCAGGCGTTGGTGTAAGATGAATTTATGGCTTCGATAATAGCATCTTTTGAGTAAAATCCTGTGAGGAAAGGCATGCCAATTAGTGCTAGGCTTCCTATGGTTATGCAAGATGAAGTAAAAGGGAGTAAATTTATAATGTTACCTATCTTTCGGATGTCTTGTTCATCATTTAGGCTGTGGATAATTGATCCGGAGCACAGGAATAGTATTGCTTTGAAGAAGGCGTGATTACAGATGTGGAGAAAGGCTAGGAATGGTTGATTGATTCCTAGGGTAACTAATATTAAGCCTAGTTGGCTGGATGTTGAGAACGCTACAATTTTTTTGATATCATTTTGGGTTAGTGCACAGATAGCGGTGAATAGTGTTGTGAGGGAGCCTAGGCATAGTATTATAGTTAGTATTAATTTGTTGTCTGAGGTTAGGGGGAAGAATCGAATTAATAGGAAGATACCTGCTACTACTATTGTGCTGGAGTGGAGAAGGGCCGAAACTGGTGTTGGGCCTTCTATAGCTGATGGGAGTCATGGATGTAATCCAAATTGGGCTGATTTACCTGTGGCAGCGATTAATAGTCCTAGTAGTGGTAGAATGTCTGGGTTTTTTAAGGATAAGATTTGTTGTAGTTCTCATGAGTTTGTGTTTAAGGCTAATCATGTTATAGATATGATTAGGCCTACGTCTCCAATACGATTATATAGTATTGCTTGAAGGGCTGCTGTGTTTGCATCTGTTCGTCCGTATCATCAGCCGATGAGTAAGAATGATATAATTCCTACTCCTTCTCAGCCTACGAAAAGTTGAAATAGGTTGTTAGCTGAGGTTAAAATGATTATAGTAATTAAAAATAGTAGAAGATATTTAATGAAGCGGTTTAGCTGTGGGTCTGAATGTATATATCAAAAGGAGAATTCTATGATTGATCAAGTTACATATAGGGCTACAGATAAAAATAGGATAGAAAATAGGTCTATCTTGAAGCTGATTATTAGTTTTATTGAATTAATATCTGTTCAATACCAGGAGATGGCTATGTATTCTGTATTGAGATGAAAGAATATGATTAGTGGGATTAGGCTGAGGAAAAATGAGTATTTTATAGAGTTGATAACATAAAGTGGGAAGTTAATGAGTTTTGTGAGATTAGTTATGGATATTAGGATAGGGATGGTTAATATAGTAAAAATAAGAAGTGTTGAAGATAGTGAGATGTTAATTGCTTCTATCAAAAATATTTGAGTTTTTGGATTCTAAGGCCAATGGATTGATGTCTATCCTATAAAAGCAAGAAAGCCGTATGGTTTATATACGGGTGCATGAATTAGCAGTTCTTGCTTACTTTCCTGGTAAATAAGGGTTGAGCACACCCTATTTTTAGATTCACAGTCTAATATTTTATATAAATTATATTTACATACTGTAAATTCTATAATAAGTCGGGGGTTTGTTGATAGAAGGATAAGAGGTATAATATGGAGTGCTATTAGGGTGAGTTCTCGTGTGTGGGATGGTTGAGGGTGTTTGATGTGATCTGTAAATTTTCCTCGTTGAGTTATAATTAGTATATACATAGTGTATAGGGCTGTGATGACTATATTCACACCTGTTAGAATAATGGAGATTTTGGATCAGTGGAATAAGGATATTATAATTATTAGTTCTCCTATGAGGTTAATTGATGGGGGGAGTGCTAGGTTAGCTAGACATGCTAGGAATCATCAAGTGGCTATTATAGGAAATATAATTTGTAGGCCTCGGGTTAGGGTTATGGTTCGGCTGTGAGTTCGTTCATAGTTTGTGTTGGCCAGGCAGAATAATAGTGATGATGTTAATCCGTGGGCGATTATAAGTATTAGGGCTCCTATAAAGCTTCATGGGGTTTGAATTATGATTGATGCAATTACTAGTGCCATATGGCTGACTGAAGAGTAGGCAATTAATGATTTCAGGTCTGTTTGTCGTAGGCAGATTGAACTAGTTATGATTATTCCTCATAGGGATAATAGGATGAATGGGTAAGAGAAAGATTTTGTGATAGGGTCTAGTAGGATAGAGATTCGTATTATCCCATAACCTCCAAGTTTAAGGAGGATTGCTGCAAGTACTATGGAACCTGCAATAGGAGCTTCAACGTGGGCTTTGGGCAGTCATAGGTGAACTCCATATAAAGGTATTTTGATTAGAAATGCTATTATGCATGCTAATCATAGGATATTGTTAGATCATGAAGAGTTAAGTGTGGTATTATTAAGTAGTAAGATGAGAAAGTTTAGGGTTCCAATTTGGGTTTGTATTAGGATTAATGCAATTAGTAGTGGGATAGATCCTGCGAGTGTGTAAAATAGAAAATAAAGTCCGGCGTTTAGTCGTTCTGTTTGATTACCTCACCGTGTAATAATAATAAGTGTGGGGATTAGTGTGGCTTCAAATAGGATATAAAATATAATAAGTTCTGTGGCTGAAAATGTTATGATTAGGAAAATTTGTAGTAGAATGAGTATAGAGATGTAGAGTTTTTTGTTGGTTGGTTTTTCTTTTTTTAGGTGGTTTTGGCTAGCTAGGACTATTAGTGGGAGCAGTCATGTTGATAAAATAATTAATGGGGTAGAAATCATATCTGAGAAGAATATAGGGGAAAAAATAGTGTTGGTTATATTGTTTTGTCATAGAAGGGTTAGACTCGTTAGGCTAATTAGAAAGCTATATGATGAGATGTTAGTTCATACCAGTTTATTATTGGATAATCAGGTTAGTGGAATTAGTATGATGGATGGGAAGATAATTTTTAACATTGTAGAAGATTAAGGTTTTGTACGTGATCAGTTCCATACATATTTGAGATTTTTACTAGAAGTGCGAGTCCTACAGCTGCCTCACATGCTGCAAATACTAGCATGATGATGGGTATTGGGAATGTGATTATTGAATTGGAGTTTAGGCTTGAAATTGAGATTATGGTGAATAGAGATAGTATCATACCTTCTATACAGAGTAGAGTTGATATTAAATGCGATCGGAATATAAGAGTACCAAGTAGGGCTAGGGTGAATGCCACGATAAGATTAAGTAGGACTGGTGTCACTTTGGTAATTATGATAAGAATCATAATCTAATGAGTCGAAATCATTGATTTTAGTTAAACTAATTACCACAATTTATTCGGTTCATTCTAGGCTTTTTTGAATCCACTCATATGCAAGTCCCAGGGATAGGATAGTGAGAAGGGAGAAAGAGATGAATATTATTTGATATATGTTTTGTGATTGTATAGCTCAGGGGAGTGGTAGTAGGAGGGCAATTTCTAGGTCAAATAAAAGGAATGTAATTGCTACCAGAAAAAATTTTATTGAGAAGGGTAATCGAGCTGAGCCTATGGGATCAAAACCACACTCATAAGCATGGACTTTTTCTGCGTAAATGTTGATCTGTGGAATAAAAAATGCGATGGTAACTAAAATAAGTGATAAAAAAATGTTGATTAGGAGAGATAATAGGAGATTAATTGTTCCATTCTAGATTATACTAGATCTAACTGATTGGAAGTCAGTTGTACTTTTTATACTAAAAGAACATGAGCCTCATCAATAAATAGATACATAAAGGAATAGTCATACGACATCCACGAAGTGTCAATATCATGCTGCTGCTTCAAATCCAAAGTGGTGTTTTGATGTGAAGTGAAATTTTAGTTGTCGTAACAAACATACGATGAGAAATGTGGATCCGATAATTACGTGAAGTCCGTGGAAGCCTGTTGCTATGAAGAATGTTGAGCCATAAATGCTATCTGAAATAGAAAAAGAGGTTTCTAGGTATTCTGATGCTTGTAAGATAGTGAAATAAAGTCCTAAGATGATTGTAATTAGTAGGGCTTGGTTTATGTTACTCCGTTTTCCTTCTATTAGGCTGTGGTGAGCTCATGTAATGGAGACTCCGGATGCTAGAAGTACGGATGTGTTTAGTAGAGGTACTTCTAGTGGGTTGAGTGGTGTAATGCCTGTTGGAGGCCAGCATCCTCCTAGGTCATGTGTGGGTACTAGGCTAGAGTGGTAAAAAGCTCAAAAGAATCCTGAGAAGAAGAAGACTTCTGAGATGATAAATAGAATTATTCCGTATCGAAGGCCTTTTTGGACAATTGGGGTATGGTGACCTTGAAAGGTTCCTTCACGGATAATATCTCGTCATCATTGAAGTATGGTAAGTATGTTTGTGGAAAGTCCAATTAGTAGTAAAATATAAGAGTTATAGTGGAATCATATTGTTAGCCCTGAAGTTAGGAGTAGGGCTGATAGAGCTCCTGTTAGAGGTCATGGGCTAGGGTTTACTATATGGAATGCGTGTGTTTGGTGTGTCATTAGGTGTTGTCGTGTAGATATAGGCTCAGTAGTAAGGTAAAAACGTAGGCTTGGATTAGGGCTACGGCAAATTCAAGTACTGTTAATAAAATTAGGATTGTAAAGGTGATGGAGGCGGTGAGGGGGCTGATGTTAGTTAATACTAGGGTGGCTGCGCCAATTAGGTGTATGAGTAGATGCCCAGCAGTGATATTAGCTGTAAGTCGTACGGCTAATGCTATAGGTTGGATTAGTAGGCTAATAGTTTCGATAATGATAAGTATAGGAATTAAAGGGATAGGGGTTCCTTGAGGTAGGAAGTGGGCTAATGAATTTTTTAGTTTATGTCGAAAGCCAATTATTACTGTCCCAGCTCATAGGGGGATTGCTATAGATAGATTTATGGACAGTTGGGTGGTTGGCGTAAATGTATGTGGTAGCAGTCCTAATAAGTTGGTGGACCCAATAAATATAATTAGTGTAATAATTATTAGAGATCAGGTTTGTCCTTTTGTGGAATGGGTAGATATTATTTGTTTTGTAACCAATTTAGTTAGTCATTCTTGGAAGGTGTGTAAGCGATTGTTGACTAGGCGGTTTGATACTGTAAATAATATTGAGGGGAATATAATGATTAAGATTACTACAGGTAGGCCTATTATTGTTGGGGTAATGAAAGAGGCAAATAGGTTTTCGTTCATTTTTGTTCTCATGGGGTTTTTGTTTTTGTACTTTTCATAATTTTTGTTGCGGGTATTTGAGGTAAATTTTGGCTAGAGAATTTTAGTTGAAATAAAATGAATAGGGTTGTGATTGAAGAAAATATAGTTACAAATCATGTAGATGTATCTAGTTGTGGCATAACCATTATGGAGAAAGTTTATTCTCTTACTTTAACTTAAAAGGTTAACGCGTTGAGCTTCATAATGTTATTGAGTTACAGATACTGATCAATTTTCGAAAAATTTTAGTGGAATTATCTCTAGGACGATAGGTATGAAGCTGTGATTTGATCCACAGATTTCTGAGCATTGACCGTAGAAAACACCGGGACGGTTAGATGTTACTGTAGCTTGATTAAGTCGCCCTGGGATGGCATCTGTTTTTAATCCTAGAGATGGTACTGCTCAGGAGTGTAAGACGTCTTCTGATGAGATTAGTATACGAATTGGGAGTTCTATTGGTAAGACAATTCGATTATCTACTTCTAGGAGGCGAAGTTCCCCTGGTTTAAGTTCGTTGGTTGGGATTATGTATGAGTCGAAACTTAGGTCTTCGTAGTCAGTATATTCGTAGCTTCAGTATCATTGGTGGCCTATGGTTTTTACTGTCAGTACTGGGTTATTAATTTCGTCTATTATATATAGGATGCGTAGGGAAGGTAGGGCGATTAAAATTAGGATAATGGCTGGTAGGATGGTTCAGATTGTTTCTACTTCTTGAGCGTCTATTGTGCTTGTGTGAATAAGCTTAGTAGTTAGTATTAATGAGATTAAGTAGAGTACTAAAGAGCTAATAAGAAACACGATTATTAGTGTATGATCATGGAAATTTGTAAGCTCTTCTATAATAGGGGAGGAGGCGTCTTGCAGACCTAGTTGAAATGGATATGCCATCTGAGATATATAAGTCTTATCTTATAATTTGATTTTGACAAAATCATGTAATTAATTTTACTAATATCTCATTGAGAAAGACATAGAGGTTATGAGACTGGCTTGAAACTAGTTTTAGGGGGTTCGAGTCCTTCCTTTCTTATTTCACTTTTACGAATGTAGGCTCTTCAAATGTGTGGTAGGGTGGAGGGCACCCGTGTAATCATTCTAAGTTGGTAGAGGAAAGTGAAATTGAGGTTACTTCTCGTTTTGAGGCTAGGGCTTCTCAAATAATAAAAATTATGATTAGGACTGCTGTTAGGGAAATAAAAGATCCTATAGAGGATACTATATTTCATGTAGTATATGCATCTGGGTAATCTGAATATCGTCGAGGTATACCTGAAAGACCTAGGAAGTGTTGTGGGAAAAATGTTATGTTAACTCCTACAAATATGATGGTAAAGTGAATTTTTGCTCAGGTATCGTTTAGGGTGTAACCAGAAAATAATGGGAATCAATGGATAAATCCGGCTATGATGGCGAAGACTGCTCCTATAGATAAGACATAATGGAAATGGGCTACTACGTAATAAGTGTCGTGAAGAACAATATCTAAGGAGGAGTTAGATAGGACAATTCCTGTTAGTCCGCCTACGGTGAATAGAAAGATGAACCCTAAAGCTCATAGTATAGCTGGTGATCATTTAATATTTCCTCCGTGTAGGGTAGCTAGTCAGCTGAAAATTTTCACTCCGGTTGGGATAGCAATAATTATAGTGGCGGATGTAAAATAGGCTCGGGTGTCTACGTCTAGTCCTACGGTAAATATATGGTGGGCTCATACGATAAAGCCTAGGAATCCAATTGATATTATAGCTCATACTATACCTATATAGCCAAATGGTTCTTTTTTTCCTGAGTAGTATGTGACAACGTGTGAGATAATACCAAATCCTGGTAGAATGAGAATGTAAACTTCGGGGTGCCCGAAAAATCAGAATAAGTGTTGGTAGAGGATCGGGTCTCCTCCTCCAGCTGGGTCAAAGAAGGTTGTATTTAGATTTCGATCTGTTAGTAGTATAGTGATTCCAGCAGCTAATACTGGGAGTGAAAGTAGGAGAAGGACGGCTGTAATTAGTACAGATCATACAAACAGTGGTGTTTGGTATTGTGTTATGGCTGGTGGTTTTATGTTAATAATAGTAGTAATGAAGTTAATAGCCCCTAAAATTGATGATACTCCGGCCAGGTGTAATGAGAAAATTGTGAGGTCTACTGATGCTCCTGCATGGGCTAAGTTTCCAGCTAGAGGTGGGTAGACTGTTCAGCCTGTTCCTGCTCCAGCCTCTACTATAGATGATGCTAGTAAAAGTAAGAATGATGGTGGAAGGAGTCAAAAGCTTATATTGTTTATTCGTGGGAAGGCTATGTCTGGGGCTCCAATTATTAGTGGAACAAGTCAATTACCGAATCCTCCAATTATTATAGGTATAACTATGAAGAAAATTATTACGAAGGCATGGGCGGTTACGATGACATTGTAAATTTGGTCATCTCCTAGTAGTGCGCCTGGTTGGCCTAATTCTGTTCGGATAAGGATACTTAGGGCTGTCCCTACTATACCTGCTCAGGCTCCGAAAATAAGATATAGGGTTCCAATGTCTTTGTGATTTGTTGAGAATAATCAACGGTTAATGAACATAGGTAATATGGCTGAGTAAGCATTAGACTGTAAATCTAAGTACAGAGGTGTATAGTCCTCTTGTTACCAAATCTTAAAGTTTTAGTATAGGTCTTAAGGTGATAATCATATTGAATTGCAAATTCAAAGGTGTAGATAACGACTCTACTAAGACTTCTCTCGGCCTCTTTTTTAAGGAGGGAGAAGTAGACTGAAGCCAGAAGTAGGGTATTTAGCTGTTAACTAAGATTTCGTAGGTGTGAGTCCTACCAGTCTAGGGGGGGGGGACTTAGCTTAATTAAAGTGATTGATTTGCATTCAATAGATGTAGGATAAGGTCTTACAGTCCTTATACAGAAGTTAGACTTTATGCCTTCTTAGAGCTTTGAAGGCTCTGGGACTGTATATCCTAAACTTCTTAAATAATTAATTGTGGGGTTAATGGAAGTAGTAAGGTGCTTAATACGATGGTAATTGGTAGTATTAAGTTAGTTTTTAGGGTTGAATGATGATAAGTTATTTTAGAGGTATTATTTGTTGGAAAGATGGTTAGGGCTGTGGAATAGATTAATCGTGTATAGAAAAATAGATTTAGTAGAGCTGCTATTGCTATGGAAGTTGTTAGGATAATGCTATTGTTTTTTAAGAGTTCTGTTATAATGACTCATTTTGGTAAAAATCCTGTTAGTGGGGGAAGGCCTCCTAGAGATAGGAGTGCCATTGATAGTAGTAATAGTATAATGGGAATTTTATTTCATGTGAGTGATGTTAGATTAATTGATGTGAGGGAGAATAGTGTTAGTATAATAAAAATTGAGAGGGTTAATAAAACATAGATTATATAGTTAATGATTATTAGATTTGGGTTATAGGGGAGAATAGAGACTATTCACCCTATGTGAGCAATGGATGAGTATGCTAAAATTTTTCGTGTTTGTGTTTGGTTTAGACCCCCTCATGCTCCTGTGATTACTGAGATAATTGCTACTATAGTGGTAAGTTTGGTATCAATTAATTCATTGGTTTGGAAAAGGATAGATAGGGGTGCTAGTTTTTGCCAAGTAAGAATAATTATTCCTGTATAAAGTGGGACGCCTTGTGTAACTTCAGGTAATCATGAATGGAAAGGTGCTGTTCCTAGTTTTATTAGCATGGAGATAGTTAGAAGTATAATGGTAAGGTTGTTTGTTTGTTCTTGAAATACTCAGGTTCCTAGTTGATAGAAATTGGTAATAATGGCTAAGAGGAAAATTATGGAGGCTGTGGCCTGTGTGATGAAATATTTTGTTGCTGCTTCGATTGATCGTGGGTTTTTTTTGTTAATTAATAAGGGGATAATTGAGAGTAGGCTTATTTCTAGGCCAATTCATATAAGTATAAGATTGGAGCTGGTTATAGTAATTATGGGACCAAAGAATAGGGTGAAATAGATGAGAATTAATGTATATAAGTTAATTTTTAGTAGGGGAAGGGTTTGAACCATCGTTTTCGGGGTATGGGCCCGATAGCTTTGCTAGCTGACCTTACTGGTGGAGTTGGTAGGGTAGGGTGTAATAGGTAGCACGAGGAATTTTGAATTCCTAAGTACAGGTTCGATTCCTGTGATCCTAGAAATAAGAGGATTTGACCTCTATTATTTACTCTATCAAAGTAACTCTTTTGTCAGACATATTTCTATGTGTGGGGTGGGATACTTGCCATGAAAATTAGTATGGAGATGTACCAAGTACATAATGCCAGCGTAAGGGGTAAAAAATTCTTTCATAGGAGATGTATAAGCTGGTCATAACGGAATCGAGGGTAGGATGCTCGAACCCATAGAAATAGGGCGGTTAGTAATATAGTTTTAAATATAAAATCAATTGTAAATAATTCAGGGAAACTTGGGTTTTGGATAGGGCCTAAGAATACAATTGATGAAATGGCGTTTATTAAAATGATATTAGTATATTCGGCTATAAAGAATAGGGCGAAAGGACCTGCGGCGTATTCAACGTTGAAGCCCGAGACTAATTCTGATTCCCCTTCTGTTAGGTCGAAAGGGCTTCGGTTTGTTTCTGCTAGGGTTGAGATGTACCATATTATGGCCAAGGGTCATGCGGGTAGAATTAGTCATGTTGCTTCTTGTGTTGTGATTAGATTATGTAAGGAAAGGGAACCGCTTATTAGGAAAGTAGATAAAAGAATGATGGCTATTGTAACCTCATAGGAAATAGTTTGGGCAACAGCTCGAAGGGCTCCGAATATGGAGTATTTTGAATTTGAAGCTCAGCCTGATCATAGGATTGAGTAGACAGAGAAGCTAGAGAGGGCTAGGATGAATAGTATGCCTAAGTTTAGATTAATGAGTGGGTGAGGAAGGGGTAGTGGGATTCACAGGCTTAGTGCTAGGGTTAAGGAAAGTGAAGGTGCAATTAAGAATAGAAAAATTGATGTTGAGGATGGTCGTAGAGGTTCTTTTGTGAATAGTTTTATGGCATCAGCAAATGGTTGAAGTATACCGTATGGTCCTACAATGTTTGGTCCTTTTCGGAATTGTATATAGCCTAGAATTTTTCGTTCCACTAATGTTAAAAATGCCATGGCAATAAGAATAGGGATAAGAAATAGGAGGATATTGATTAGATGTATTATTAGAGAGAGGGTTTGAACCTCTATAGATAAGGTTTTAAGTCTTACGCATTGGCCTGATTCTGCCACTCTAATCATCTTGTCTAGATGGAAGTTTTGTACTAAACTATTAAATTTAGATGGGTTCATTTATTAGTTTGAGAGCTCTAATTTATAGTTGGCTCTATTTCTCTTGTCCTTTCGTACTGGGAGAAATTGTGAAATAGATAGAAACCGACCTGGATTACTCCGGTCTGAACTCAGATCACGTAGGATTTTAATCGTTGAACAAACGAACCATTAATAGCTGCTGCACCATTGGGATATCCTGATCCAACATCGAGGTCGTAAACCCTATTTTCGATATGAACTCTTGAATAGGATTGCGCTGTTATCCCTAGGGTAACTTGGTTCGTCGATCAAAATTAATGGGTCGATTGTGATAGGGGAGCTTATTTTGACCTGTCAGTCTTGATCATGATCTTTCGGAGGTTTTTTTATTCTCCGAGGTCACCCCAACCTAAATCATTGGTTTATTTTTCAGTTTTTGTTTTCATTAGATTTTTAAGTTGTTGAAATTAAGCCAATAAATTAAAGCTCCATAGGGTCTTCTCGTCTAGTTGTGTTATTCCCGCCTCTTCACGGGAAGGTCAATTTCACTGATGGAAAATAAGAGACAGTCAAACCCTCGTTTAGCCGTTCATTCTAGTCCCTAATTAAGGAACAAGTGATTATGCTACCTTTGCACGGTCAGAATACCGCGGCCGTTTAACCTTAGTCACTGGGCAGGCATTGCCTCTAATACTTGTTATGCTAGAGGTGATGTTTTTGGTAAACAGGCGGGGTTTTTGTTTGCCTAGTTCCTTTTATTTTTTTATATCTTTCCTTCAGACAGCACTCCTGTGTCGGATTAACATTCAGGGTATTTAGAATGTTTAATTTATAAGTCTACTCTATGTTTGGTTAACTAACAATGGTTATCCGGGTTGTTATATGCTTGTGCTTGGAGAATATATTCTTGTTACTCATGTTAACATTGTTTCATCTATAGGATTATAGATTAACCCAATTAAAACTATAGGAATTACTGTTTTTTTTGGAATTAGAATAATTTATATTTTGAGCTTAAACGCTTTCTTTATTGGTGGCTGCTTTTAGGCCAACTATGGTTTACTACTATTTTAGTTATTCGCTATTAAAGGCTGTATCCTTTGCCCAAAGAGCTGTACCTTTTTAGGCTATATTTTAAGTCTACGTTGAGATTAAGAGTGCTTGTGGTAGGCTTAAAGTTGAACTAAAATTCATTGATTGGGTAACCAGCTATCACCAAGCTCGTTAGGCTTTTCACCTCTACTTAAAAATCTTCCCACCATTTTGTCACATGGACGGGTTAATTCAGAAAATTGTTCTTAAGTAGCTCGTTTGGTTTCGGGAGTTCTAACTGAAGTTCTTTTAGCTAGGGGGGTTCTAGTTAACTTATAATGCAAAAGGTACAAGGTATAATCTTTGCTTTTTTTTGCTGTGAATAAAGTTCTTTCATCTTTCCCTTGCGGTACTGTTTCTATAGCGCCTAAAGAAAATTTCTTTCTCTAATACTTTAATTAGAATGAATGTTTTGATTTATAGGGTGTAATAGTTATGTTTTTTTTTGGTAGAGCTAGGTTTGGCTCAAAGTGTTCATTGTATGAATTCTTCTGGGTGTAGGCCAGATGCTTTATTGTTAAGCTACACTTTGGTTGATCCAAGCACACTTTCCAGTACGCTTACCTTGTTACGACTTACCTCTTCTCATATTGTATGATGTAAAATTATGTATTTATTTATTTTGTTTATTTGAAGAGGGTGACGGGCGGTGTGTACGTGCTTCATGGCTCTATTCAATTAAGCACTCTATTCTTAATTTACTACTAAATCCTCCTTGGTCTTTCAAATTTCATAAAAGATAACGTAATGTTCTTTTTAAGAAAATGTAGCCCATTGCTTTCCAACTCATAAGCTACACCTTGACCTAACGTCTTTATGTTTGTTCTTTCGCTTACTTTGACTCCTTTTTAGGGTTTACTTAAGATGGCGGTATATAAGCTGATTTGGCAAGAGTTGGTAAGGTAGAACGGGGTTTATCGATTATAGAACAGGCTCCTCTAGATGGATATAAAGCACCGCCAAGTCCTTTGAGTTTTAAGCGATGGCTAGTAGTTCTCTGGCAAATAATTTTGTTAGGGAATTATTTATGTTTAGGGCTAAGCATAGTGGGGTATCTAATCCCAGTTTGGATCTTAGCTATCGTGTATCTGTAAATTAGAATTACCTTCGTGGGTGGGTTTAAGTCCGAACGATTAGCTTCTACGCATTTGTTGGGTTTCAATTCTATTTGGTTTAAGAGTAACACTTTTTACGCCGAATGATAGTTAATTTGAGTTAATCGTATGACCGCGGTGGCTGGCACGAAATTTACCAACTCTCTAGGGCATAGCTTAGTCAAACTTTCGTTTATTGCTAAATTTTTATCACTGCTGGATCCCGTGGGGGTGTGGCTAGGCTAAGTGTCTTTAGCTATAATGAATGTGCTTGATACTTTTCCCTTAGGTTTTGTCTGGTTAACTTTAAGGAATTAGGCACAGGTTCAGGGAGGTTTGCATGTGTAAACTTGCCCAGAATTAACTACAAGGCCAGGACCAAGCCTTTATGTTTATGGGACAGTAGTGTCCATCTAAGCATTTTCAGTGCTTTGCTTTGGGTATTAAGCTACATTAAC